TGTCTCGTCGATCCAATTACTTCATTTATTCACTCGATCTTTTTCTATCCATCTTATATCAAATTATATCAAAAAGAAAATAGGTTTTTGTCATTATATAACATGCAATTCTATGGTAACAATAATAAATGAATAGAGTAAAAAAGAAGGGGGGGGGATTATACAAAGCTATATATGAATCACCCCCACCCTCTTCTCTCTCTTTTTTTTTTATTTGATTAATTGACTTTCATTTGATTAAAATTAAATTCTGTAAAAACCCCTGCCTTCTTTAAAATATCATAAACAGTTTCTGTAGGTTGAGCGCCTTTTTCAAGAAAATATAGAATACCGGGAATATTTAAATAGGTTTGATTTTTTATTGGATCATAAAAACCCACTTTCCGAAGATCTCTTCCTTCTCTTCGAGATCGCACATCAATTGCAACGATTCGATAAAGGGCTCATTGGGATAGATGTAGATGAACTATAACCCCCCCTAGAAACGTATACGAAGTTTTCTCCTCATACGGCTCGAGAAATTGGAAGTTAGGTCTATGTATAGAATTAGAATGTTAAATAGATCCATAACATCATCAAATCAATTAGAGGATTATTTAATCTTTTTTATTCCTCTTTATCAAAAAAAATCATTTGTATTCTCATAACTCAAGTTGGATAACTCTGAAATAGTTCAAAAGAAAAGCCTTAGGCATTTCATTTTTTGAGTGGTCTCTAACCCCTTTCTGTTTGTCTCATTTAGAATATATTTGGATTCTTTATCCTTTATCTAGTTGTCGAGACAGTTGAAAAATGGTATTTCCTTGTTCCAAAATACTTTATCTTTGCCTGGAATCATTGGGTTTAGACATTACTTCGGTGAATTTTAATCATTTCAAAATGACAGCAACATGCCCCTTTTTATGATTTCTTTCTATCAAAAAATCATACGAACGGTTGATTCCCGCATGATACACTTTTGATCAAAAGAGTTTCACTAATTCCAACAAATTTTCCTTTTTTATTTGAAATTTGCTCGAACTGGATCCTTTCGATTTCTACTAGATCGAAAATTTACTTACGAAGTTGTTCCAACTTATTAATTGGCACTAACCGTAGATCCTTGCCCCTGAGAAATGAATCAATACTTTCTACTCGAGCTACATCATATACTGTTGACATTAAACCCCAACAAAAAACCGGGGTTCTAATGGAATAGAAAAAAGGATGTCGAGCCAAGAGCACTTTCATTTCTATAGAATAGAAAATGGTGGATGTAAAAATCCACAACTGATTATGTCTGTCAAGTCGCACGTTGCTTTTTACCACATCGTTTCAAACGAAGTTTTACCATAACATTTCTCTAGTTTGGAACTGATATGTAATTGATTCAATTATGGAATCATGAATAGTCATTTGTTCGATCGTTTCACAGAAATCTATATTTTTTCTTCTGTTATATGAATTGGTGCTTTGTAAAGTAAAGAAATATTATCAAGAATGAAATTTTAATGCATTTTTTATTTTATTGAATAATGCAATATTTTTATTTTCTTTATTAATTTATATATAATTTATAAATATTACGAGTATAAAGTGCTTTTTATTAAATCTACATTCCATCTTCAAGTAACCTAATAGGATATATTCAACAATCTCAGACTTCTAATAACGTATCAAAGCCACTTTGAGTCTCTTGCAGTTCTTTGTAACTCGGAACTTCTCAATATAGCTCCATCTGTATGTATTTGAACTCAATTTGTGAAAAAGATATGATTCAGAGAAAAATGGAATGATTCAAAATCAGAAACAAGAATCACACTCTATCCATTCAATATTCTATTTTGAAAGAGAAATTAGTTCAAAAAGACAATCTTTTTTTTTCATTATTCTAATAATATCTATTTATATAGAAATGATAGGTATTTTCTGGGACGGAAGGATTCGAACCTCCGAATACCGGGACCAAAACCCGTTGCCTTACCACTTGGCCACGCCCCATTTAGATTTCTGTTCTATACTACTAAAGACTAGTATTGGTATTGATTATTCGTCAATTCCAGTCCAAAAATCTATGGACTCTATTGTTCCTGGGATTTTGACACGTGTAGATATAGAATTATCTATAGAATAAAACTGAATTTATTGATCATTACATATAATTCAATTAAGATATTGTATGAAAGGATGATTTCTTCAATTCGCAAAAGAAAATAGAAAAAATTTTGATTGGGCGGGTTCAAGTTCAAAAAAAAAAAAAGGATTTTTTGATCTACCTTACTTTCGTCATTTTTACCGTACATAAATTATCACTAATAATATATTTATATTATTATATTAACTCAATCAAAATACAATTATCTCCAAGTCCAATAAAAAAAAAATGTTTGTTATGCTTAATATCTTTAGTTTGATCTGTATCTGTCTTAATTCCGCCCTTTATTCGAGTAGTTTTTTCTTAGCCAAATTGCCTGAGGCCTACGCTTTTTTGAACCCAATCGTAGATTTTATGCCAGTAATACCCCTTCTCTTTCTTCTATTAGCCTTTGTTTGGCAAGCTGCTGTAAGTTTTCGATGAATTTTTTAATACTGTCCTAAACACAATTTATTGGCGAAAAAAATTCTAACAATGGATAAGATCAGATAAGTCTTACAGTATAGTATGAACTCTCGATTTAACTAATTCTTAGATAGCTTAGCTAAATCTGAATCACCCCATTTCCTCATTCTGATTCCTTTTCATTTATTGAATAATCCTATTAAAGGCCCCGCGGAGGTAAGAAAGACATTTTTTGGAATGAAAGAGGTGACAAATGAATTTCTGAAAATTTTTTTTTTTTTTCATTTCTAGAAATCCTTTCATTTATTGGTGTCAAAATAGGATATGTGGTATAAAAATGGCGAATCTATTCTCTTTTTTTTTTTCAAAAAAAAAAAAATGATCTTGGAGATTGTGTAATGCTTACTCTCAAACTCTTTGTTTACACAGTAGTGATATTTTTTGTTTCTCTCTTCATCTTCGGATTCCTATCTAATGATCCAGGACGTAATCCTGGACGTGAAGAATAAAAAAAGAGGCCTTTCCTTTTGCTTAATTTTTCAATGTTCTTAGAATTTTATCTATTGCACATCTTTAATTAAATAAAAAAAAAATCAAAAAAGGGTTCGAAGAGTTGGAATTTGAAAGAACAATAAAATACCGAGTTATCAACGGAAACGGAAAGAGAGGGATTCGAACCCTCGGTACGCAAAGCTCGTACAACGGATTAGCAATCCGACGCTTTAGTCCACTCAGCCATCTCTCCGAATTGAAAAAAAAAAAAGATAATTACTACCTTACATAGTTCCATTACACAAAATGGAAGGCTTGAAAAATCCCTTCTTTATTTATTTTAGATATATTATTTTACTATTTAGATAGTATTTTACTATATTGATATATAGAACTTTAATATATACAACTTTGATAAGCAATCCTTTTTAGATAAAGAAAAGGCTCAAAAGAGATATTTCGAACAAAAAAAAGAATACCTCTTTTCCGAAAGAGTTTTTTTTTTTTATTTTCTTTTCACGGCCTGGCCTGGTCAGTACCTCGCCGGGCCTTTTTTTGTTTTTGTTCCAAATCAAATCGTAGATAAAACTATTTTGCTTTATTTGAAATAATAAATGCCTGGCTTGTTATTGAAACAACAATCCGAAGACGGACTATTTCCATATCTCTGGTATAGAATTAAATGATATAGAATCAAAGTTTCATTTCATATCATATTACGTTATTAATATTTTTCTTTGTTTTTTTAAGTAAATAAATAAAAAAACAAAGAATAAAGAGAATTGTCGATTGTTGTGCAATGCATTTAAATCTCATGACATAAATAGTTTTATAGAGCGCTATCTGTTCTGTCCAAAATCCTCGAAGAACTTTTTATTTAGTTACTTTAATTACTAGTAATCTTTTTCTTGATTACGTCGGATTGCCTTGTTGGACAAAAAGTTCATTTTTATACAATAATCGCATTGTAGCGGGTATAGTTTAGTGGTAAAAGTGTGATTCGTTTTATTAATCCCTTTATAGTTAAGGGGTCCCTCGGTTTGATTCTTATTCCGAGCAGAAACTTTATTTCTTAAAAGGATTTAATCCTTTACCTCGCAATGAAAGATTCGAGGAAGAATATACATTCTCGTGATTTGTATCCAAGGGTCAAGTATAAATTGAAAAAACTGGATTATTAAATTAATTGCGAAACAGAATTTTTGTTTGAATTGGATCAATACTTCCAATTAAATAAGTATGAATAAAAAATCCATGGATAAAGATAGAAAAGTTTATTTCTAATCGTAACTAAATCTTCCATTTTTGGTTTATATAGGAAAGGTTGAAGCAAAATAGTTATTAAAGGACGTCTTTAGTTTACTAGAGACATCGACATATTTTTTTAGCTCGGTGGGAATAAAATACTTTTCCTAAGGATTATTTAAAATAATCATTTCAAATAGAAATAGAGAACGAAGTAACTAGGAATATTGTTAGAATACCCTATTCCTTATTCTAGAGGGATTGTCTAGAAAGCAAATTGTTTTGAATGCATTCATTCAAAGAGAAAAGCTGACATAGATGTTATTGGTCAAATTTTTTTATTTATTTCATTCACGTCTTATTTATATCTATATTTGGGAATTTAGCTATCTTCCATAAAGGAGCCGAATGAAACCAAAGTTTCATGTTCGGTTTTGAATTAGAGACGTTAAAAATGATGAATCAACGTCGACTATAACCCCTAGCCTTCCAAGCTAACGATGCGGGTTCGATTCCCGCTACCCGCTATATTAGAATACACTTAATATATTAGATTAGAATAAGCTATAGATTATTATGAGTATATTAGAATCTATTTAATAGAAATATTCTATTATATATTATTAATCATCGAATTGAATAAGCAATTCCCATCGATATAATATAGAAATATGGAAACTCAAAAATGCGAAAAAAGCGGAATAAAAAAGCGTCCATAGTCTAA